TCTGTATGGAGTGCCCCGTGGTTCCTCGAGTGCCAGCCGCAGAGAGGAATGCCATCAACTAGGGCGCTATTGGCCACTAACCACTCGCTCGCCGGACGCTCGGGCTCCGCGTTTCAAGTTCGTTATCCTAACCGTATCCTCTGCTCCACCGGGAGCCTGACCCCTTCTTCTATCTTATCTACTGCCTTGCTCCTCGGCTCCATACTGCTCCAGCCGCTCGCTGTAATAGCTTGCTTCTCGGGTGGCTCGCACCCTGGGTGGTGCGGCTGAGCCAGAGTGGGCTCAGCAGTCGGCCTATCTTTCCGGGCGCACGCATAAAGGCATGATTAGTTCCACAAATCTCACTGCACTGACCATAGTAAACTCCTTCTCGTTGTACCGAAATAGAGGTTTGATTTAAACGACCAGGTACAGCATCACATTTTACACCTGGGGAAGGTACAGCCCAACTATGAAGTACATCAGCAGATGTTACAATAATACGTAGATGACTTTTGGCTGGTACAACCACTCGATTGTCCACTTCTAATAAACGTAATTGACCCAATTCTAGATCATCTTCTGGAATCGTATAACTGTCAAAAGTGAGTGACTGTTCATCGGAACTGTTATAGTCCGAATACTCATAAGGTTGGGTCGACGCCCGTCTCCCCCCAAACTGTACTTGCAAGTTTCCCCGCAAAAAGCTCTCCACGCCTACTCTTAGAAAGAAGACTCTTTTTCTTTAGTTAGTACCGACCGTAAGACCCTTTATGAGTAAGGGGAATCGAAGGCCGGGGAAAGTTTATTGGCAACAGGGAACCCTTTCTCACCCAGTCCTACCTACCCTATGTATTCAAGGGGGGGGGCTGGAACCGAAAAAGACCTGGTTCCACACATATGAGACAGGCAGAAGGTATGGGACGACCAGTTCACCATGGAAAGCGAATTCGATCCTATAGTCGTCTTCTTTGTTCGAGAAATGCGCAGTGGAAAGGGATGCTAGTCGGCTCGGAGAAGTTGTAGGCCCCAATAAAAAATATCAAGATTCCTCACCTATCCTGTCAGGGGCCCAGTTGAACGCTCGAGTATAGATTCCCTATGCTCATCGGCCGGGGCCGGCCGGCCCGTAGATCTGGATCCATCCATAGACCTGACCTGATATCGTTTGTCCAAAAAGAAAAAAAAAGTTGGTTTTTAGTAGTAGTTCATGATACCTCGAATTCCCACGTTCCAGCTTGCATTATGCCAACAAGTCCCACCCCCAACTCTAGCTGAGAAGTTGAGTCACCCTTCTTTTTTTTCAGAAAAAGAATCGAATAAAGAAAGAGATAGTCTATATCCTGTATCGATCATAGGATCACTCTATGAATAGGTAAATTCTCTGTGACCTCCCACCGTTCACGACATCCCTTGCTTCTCGCTGCGAACGGCTCCTCGGTGGAAGAGTAGAAGCGCTGGTCCCCTTCGGTCAAGTTGCTTGTACCTGCTGTTACCTACCGTAGGACCTCCGTCCCCGAAGCGAAGAAAGAGGAGCAGGAACAAGAGGTTGTCCTCTCCCGGCCCAGTAGTTCCGCAACTACTACCGTGGTTGTTGCCAACGGGGATCCCCCATTCCGAAAGGTTACTGGGCCGGCCGTTAGGTCCAAAGTTGTATGCCACAGCTATGGTGCCGATAGATTCACTACTTCAGCGCCGTTATCGGACATTTCAGGCTGAGCATCTATTTCTCGTATATCGCTCCACACCGAGAAGAGGGATGTGTACCTCCAGCAACAACAAGATGGAACCATAGGCTTCTATGCTGGGAGCATTTCGGGGTCTAGGTCTAACCATCTCAACTCCCCGTTTCTGGCATGCTATAGTTATTTAAGTCTCTCGACGGCGGGAATGGGAGATTACCGGTAAGCCAGATGCTTCGCGAACCATATTCTTAAGGCATTTCGTTGCACTTAAATCACCCTCGTGAAGAGGCGCACTCCGATACCATTGATGTCCAATAGCTTTGATAGTAATGGCTGGATTTACTACTAACTCGTCCATTGAGTATAAGAGAGCAAATGATGGTATAGCAATGAACATCGGGATGATACTAGGAAATATGGTCCGAAGAATCTCGATAGTAGTTCCATGAACAATCCTTTGCGGGATTGGATTTTTTTCTTTTTGGAAATGCCATAAAGCGCGAACCAAGATCCGTGAGACGAAAACCAAAATAAGAATGAGGAAGAAAAAGATATCGTGATGTAAGTCTATTATTCCTTGCATCATAGGTGTTGCTGCGTCTTGAGATCCTAATTGCCATGGTTCCGCTGCATCACAAGGAGCAATTGTGAGAAATAGCCATTCTAGAACAATCATTTGATCTGTTTCATTCTTTGACTGCTCTGCTCCCCCAAAAAAATGGAGAGACTTGTTCTTGCTCTTCCAATTAAGGAAGACGGATTTCGCCGGTTGGTCCAACCAAGAAAGACATGGGAATTTTGGGCGTCAGATTCTTCTTCTTCTCTTACTTACGATATTTCGAGTTGGATGAACAGATCGCTCCTAAAAGCAAGCAGCCGTGTGATCTTATATACGATACCACCAGACGCGCCCCAGTTTCAAGCGAGCTCACCCTATGGACCTTGCTGAACTAGATTCCCTGCTAGCGAGAGCGGCTTAGAAAGATAAAGGAGCACAAACAAGGGTTGTTTGAAAATGAACAGATAAGCTAACGCACTACTTATTTTCTGCCTACTTGCAATGCAACTACTCCTGAGAAAGACTCAAACTGAACTAGTTGAAGCTAAGGGCCTGCCTTCCCAGCTACTGAGGTAAGGGGCAAAGGATCCACTTGATTCATCACTTTTTTCATAACCATTAGATAGAGAGAGAATCCCACCCGGCCTAGCTATAGCTATCGTAATGCGTCTCGATGCCAAAGCTTCCTGAACCAACTGAAGCAAGGAATATGAGTAGAAGAGCGCTAGCATCCCTTGCTCTCTATCGATTGCTCACCGCCGTCTCATCCAAAGGAATAGAACTGGAGGGCGAACTTCCCATCTGTTCCCGTCTCAATGTGACCATTGATAGCTTTCTCTATTGAAATGTAATCCAGTTCCGGCTTGCTGTTCAAAGGGTAAAAGGACAGAGGAAAAGGAATAGGTTAGAGACAGAGGTTAGGGACGATTACGAGTGCCTGTTCTGGTTCTTATGAGTAGGAGAAGAGGAGATTAGTAGCCCGAGTGAGAACTCCCAAGCCGAATCTGTGCTATTTCAGTAGTCTTGGTAAATATCCTTTCTCCCTTCCTAACCTAACCTTCTGTTTCCCGCGGGCTAGGCAGCTATTTTCTTTCTTTTTTATTTATGATCTTTCTTATTTACCTTTAAGGCATCCTATTCTCCGTTTTGAGTTTCTTTTGGAATCGTCTTCTTTTCAAAAAGATCTTCTCCCTTGTTCTTCCCTCTTCCTATGATCTTGACCTGCAAAGTTATTTCCGAAAGCTCCCACTATGACTAAAAAGCTCCCAATAGGCCACCCGCTTATATTATAATAAAGTAAGTAGGAAGGAGCGAAAGCTACTCGACCAGACGGGAGAGGCGACCAAAGGAAGCTGGTTCACCTTCTCTCCTCCGTTACAACATAGGTCGTTCCAATCCCGGATGAAAATATTCCAAAACTTAAGTCAAGGAGAAAGGTCCAATTAAAATGCTTAGGACTAGAAAGAAATATGATCCTATCTACAGGAACTCTTCATCATAGATCGGAGAGCTCATTTGATATATCACGAATGCAGTGATCAAGCATCAGGCGGAATGTATTGCTACCTCTTCCTCCCTCCACCATTCTATAAGCAAATGCTTGCGGGTAGGATTTATCTCCAGAACCATCTTTCTTATGCAATTCGAGGAGAAGCGAGTAAACTTGCCTGCACCCTAATTCTTGGTAGAGTTATCAAAGAACTCCCTCGCTTGGCACAACAGCAAAGAGAACTACAATTCCAACTGGATCCAATGAGAAGAGAATTCGAACACCAACCCTTAAGACTGTAATTGGCTTGCTAGTCTTTTCCCTTGCGCTTGATAACTCTTCTGACAAGGAGTCCGCAATTGGAGGAGGGGCGAATGGAAGTACTTCACACTGAACACTCGCTTACGAAATGGAACAGAACTCTCAGGATTCGAGAAGGACTAGGCAGGCTCTTTAGGGCGATTATCCTCTTCCTTAGACATAAAGTTAGACCCACTAGGTAAATAAAGGAATTACCAAGGTAAGACACATATCGCAATATTACATCTACCTTTGCCTTACCCACAGAAAGCCTTCGCACAGATTTCCTTCCAACGTTTTTAGCAAAGGCCCGGAGAGAAAGCATAATCTAGTTAGTAGTCCTACAGAAGCCAGAATCAATCCTATAGATTAGAAACTGTAACCTATAATCTTGATGCACTCTAATACCTAAAATATTATATGCATATCCTCACCAGGGAATATGCGCAGAAAAAAGCACCTTTTTTCACTTTATCACTGGATTGCGAACTTACTTATCCTTTTGATGAGAATGCCACTACTCTTACTTACTATCTTCAAACCCGCCTATTGGCGTGTCTGGATCAGGTGAATCGCTTGGCTAGATATATCCTTAAGCGAGATATCGTTAACTCCTTAGTTCCTTAGAAAAGGATAATAAGGGAGAAGAAAAACCCTAGCTTTCTGTCGATCCTCCAACTTGCGTCAGATCCTTTTGCCCCTTACTCTGCTGGATTGAAAGCGGATGCAAGAGAACTATCAATGGCTGCAAGTAGAACTGCCATGGAACTATATGGATAGCAACTCCCACCGGATGGAGATATCTTAACTTTGATTTCAAGCCTCTGTCTTTCGCTTGCCTAAGGTTAAGGTAAGAAAAAGAGACAGCTACTGGACACTACGGGGACTGTAAGCGATCTAACAGAACTGGCTTGTTGAACGGAACTCAGACTAGAGATATCAAATGACCTAGGGGACTGGACCTCTAGATGTAGCACTGGATGTAAGAAAAAACTCGACTGCCAAAGCAGCACTTAGCACTCCAACTAATGGCCTTAAGACTGTTGCAATTGGTACAACTGCTTCAATGGGATAGAAGGAAACTGGCTAAAAGGGATTAGAAATGGACTAGTAAGAGACTCCAATGTAACCTAAAACTAAAATTGGAACCCTAGGAGGGGCAACTTCCACTCTTTTTTTCACTCTTTCCATTGTCGTTTACTTTACGAAGCGAAGGAAATCTAAAGGTATGCCCATTTTATCGAGGAGAGGAATTACTAGCTCGCAGGCTTAAAAATGAGAACTTCCTTCCTTGCCCTCGAACCGACTATCCAACGACATGGAACACTTAGCATTGGCCTATCACTCAAATTCAATTTTATAGCACGCCAACAGGAGGGGCTTCTCTTTTTTCTCCCACTAGATAGCTAGCAGAAAGAATGGCAGGACGAAAGAAAGGCTTAGGATAGCGGGAGAGGGTGAATGAAAGGAAAACAACTCAAACTTCTGGCTCGCAAGAAAGGCGAATAACTGCAACTGAATCGACATAGACGGACTTCTAAACTTAGCACAGCGCTTACCTTATAACTTGACTTGGGAGGGGACCCAGCCCTCTAACGTTGCGTGAGGGGTGCAACGGGATGATCTCATGGGGCTGATTTATTAGAGAATGATGTTAAGTAGCCCTCCAACCATCGGCATACCCTGGCCCGTCAGGGTGCTTCTAACACCTTATCGCGTCAATTGAAGTCCACCTTATTGTTGATGAGGCCATTCGATCAATCGGCTCAACCGGATGCGGAAGGGTGGCGGTTTACGATCCTATCTCAACTTTACCTTACCCCCTCCCACCTTCCCTTTTCGCTTCGTATACTCCCCTTTCTTTCAAAGGAATCCCTTTCTTCTCGACCGGATGGGAGGCCTTACCTGGTGAACAGCCTTCCTTACCTTAGGCTTTACGAGGACTCCTTTTTTTACTTCTCCTTTTAGGCAGTTCTCTCTCTCTTTCTCGACTTGCAACTCACTTTTCCCTTTATTCCGCTTCGAAAGGGGTGCGAACGCTAGGTTTTGGTCAGCGGCTTTCCTCAGCCTCAGAGCCGACAAAAGCTTTTTTCTTGATTTAGGAGCGAAAGAAGATGGATCCGTTTAAGAAGAATAAGCAGCTATTTTATCCACTATAGTTCGACTCGAAAGGTCTTTCAGTGACCGAGTTCAGTGACCAAGGCTAGGCAACAACTCACTAGTCGAAAAAGACGCAGCTAGTCTTGGGATCAAGGCTTCTTTCCTTTGCTGAATCAGGAATAGCCGACTCCAGGTAAATGCTTTTCCCAGCTCAAAGGCGATGACTAGTAGATTCGGGGGTACCTATAAAGCGAACAAATGTTCCCATGGTCATGATTGTTGACTAAACTGCCCTTTCTCTGATTCCCCTTGCCGACTCTGAACTAACTCATGCTTGAATGTGAACAACCGATAGAAAGCAGCATTCTACTAATTGGATTACCTTCTTCCCTTCCTTATAGTAGGAATTTCTCTCTCGAACCCTAGAACCTTTGGGCTAGGAACCCGAGAAAAGCGAATGTTCAAAGCTTTCAGCGGGCTAGAGTCGTCTTCTTGCTGTTGTTGAATATGAAGTTGTGATCAGCTTAGCAGTAAAGAGCTCTTGTTTAGCGAGAGTCGTATTCGGATTCTGCTTGAGCGGCCTTCTCTCTCTGAGTTACGGCAAAGGTAGTTCGGTAAGCCTCGTCATCTAGTATGACCAAAGCATTAGCCCTGTCTCTATCCTTGGGCTAAGGGCGCATAGACTGGACTTAGTGAGGTGAGGTAGCTTAGGATGATGAAACCGTACCTTCTCACTTTCGGACTTTCTTGCTGGCTTGACTTCTTGACTTAGAGCTTTCACGTGGCAATCGTTGATGGAAAAAAGAGTGATCAAAATATAAAATAAAGAGGTAGTTGACAGAGGTAGAATCGGCATCTGTCTCGCCTGCTGGAAAGCTTGACTTGGCTATTGAAATCAGCAGCAACAAATCAACTTAATTAAGATTAAGAAGAATCCGTTCTTGGAAGAAGTCCTCACTTACCTTATAGTAAAATATCTGACAACAGATGCGGATTATGTAGCAAATGCCGCTAATGCGTAACACATTGAGTTGGGCAGCTTTCCTTGAGCAGATAGGACACTGCGCCATCAACAGACATACTCGCGAAGAAAGCACCTACCCTGGTGGAACTTAACTGCCTCGATCCTCATCTCGTTCACTCACAGAAGACCTTGCCTAGCTCTACTTTCTTTCTTATACCAGGAAGCCTTTCGCTTGTCCCTTCGCACGTGAATCTTGATATCCCGGCTAGAGAGCTTTGATTTCTTCTTTCCTTGGGGTTCCTTCCCTCACTTGTTACTAGCAGCTCTTCCTTTACACCTGAGAACAACCTATTCTTTTCACAGCGGAAGAGTCGAAACGAAGACCGCAGAAAGCATAGTCAGAAGCCGCATCGGCAGTTCGCGTTGACGGCGTTAACAGAATCGGAGAATAAGAGCTTAACGCAGCTCGACCCTCGGGAACAGATTCATAGGACCGATATCTCAGCTCATATCGGCCGTTTTAAGCCAACTAATCGGCCAAGAGCGTTTCTTTTGAATTGGCACTGGACTGACATCTGGAAAGCTTATGACATGGTGAGATGGTGCTCTAAAGTTGAGCAACAGCAACTTTCCTTCTAAGTTGATTGTATCTTCACATGCCTGATAACTACAAAGAAAGAAAGTACTCTAACTAATGGTCTTCTTGAGAGGGTTGGATGGCCATAGAGGCAAAAGGCAAGGATTCCATTCGTCTTTTTTTGTCCTAGTCATGGAGGTTCTGGCTTTCTTTCTTAGTTTGACTAGCCATTGATTGACGGAATTTCTAAATCAAGAATTTAGAACGTTCTTAGGATTGTTAACTTATACTCAGACGCCTTGATCTAGTTGAATTAGTGGACGACTCAGAAAGCGGAGTCATAAAGGGATTGTTTGATCGACTACTTGATAGTGCACTGAAGGATTATCCAAAAAAAGGGACTCGGCTTACTCACCATGAATGCACCTTAAGGGGGAGTTCCTGGGTCACGAGTCTAGTAAGGAGAGACTTATCAAACAAAACAAACACAACCAATATCTTTACTTTAATATAAGAGTCTTGCTATTGCAAATGCAAATCTCGCAATCTTCAAGCAGGATAGGCAGTGTGCATTCTTCTCTCGGCTCTAGAACAGAAATCGGAGAAGTTAGTCTTTCTTCTTTGGCAAAGGCCCTAACTACAGCTATTAGTAACTCTTTGTCTTATTGATTTGAGTCATCAAGGAAAGACAGTGACGATCGGTACGAAAGGAAGGCATACTAGCAGGGGATTCGTACTAATAGCGGTTATTCTGCTATAGGAGCCGTTATGTAGCATCTGAGAACAACAAAGCACACGAAAAGACTTGCAAGAGTAAGGTAAGGCTTGACTTTACTAGTCCTATCGCTACGACCCTGACTCGGTTACACATGCCTTGTTTCAAGTTTGAATGTAATGCCAAAGGTTTCTAATCCATTTACAGTCCCGAGAGAGGAGCGAGAGAACAACGAAAGGATCCGGCATAGCTTCTTGAAGCGACCTTTCTTTCAATTTCAAGCCAGCCAGCTTCAGTAATTATCTTCCCTTAATTCTGACCCGAGAAGACGGCACTGATTTCAATGATCTTCTTTACTTTATTTTAGTACCTTGACCAAGTCAGCGTAGAGCGGAGAAGGTGATCTCTATCCATAGGCTTCTGCCACGGAAGATTCTAATGTCACATCTTCCTTTGGATGTCAACAGCTTAACCAATCGGGAATCAACTATCCGAATCCGAGTTGGCGAGAAAGACCTGACATTGGCCTTTATGATCTTGCTTCCCTTCCTTTTACTTTAATAGAATGTCCTTCCTTCTTGAACTCCAGTCACTGCATAGACATCTCCTTCCAAACCTCTAGAGATGAAGATTAGGCTGTCCGTAGGCTTTCTTCCTCGTGTTATAATTTCTTTCTTTAGGCGGGATAAATCAATAGTTTAAACCTTTCTTACAGTTCATACTGTAAGTCTTTCTTTTTATTTATCACCTACTTTTTTGTATATAGAAATAAATCATTGAAGTCTTAACTGGTTTCAAAGTCTTTCTTTTTGTTACAAATGCCAATGCGGGTAAACTACCCTTTTAGCTTGAGAGAATCTAGCTGGACTAGCCTATCCTTTATACCGCCCCGGCCTTCATCCAGTAAAAGATTAGCTCGTGCCTCTTCCTTGGAGGACCTTACCAGGCATGAGGGCAAGCGCTTGGAACTAGAAGCCTTGTCTTTTGACTCATGTCACGTCGATCGTTGATAAGTGCCCGATCTGGGATAGGCTGGCTGGGCACAGTTTTGAAAATCGGATTATTGAGTTCGCCTGGACTACGCTGGCTTTGGGATGCCAGGCTTGATGCTTCAAGAAAGTTCCAAACCAATCTCTGGCACTTGGTAAAGATTTGTGATTTCCGGGTGATGACAAGTAACTCGTGAAGGTCTATAGTCAACTACGGCTATTGAGCGTCGAGATGCTTTACCACGCGAGATCCTTTCCTCACGCACGGTACTTATATAGTAGAGCAGCAGCCACCGGCTTTATTCGCTTGGTCGAAACAGACAGATATGGGGAGAGAGAAGGGTAAAAATCTCTTTCTATTCACAGCGTTGGAAATGCCCGAATAAGTCGGCTCTAGAGCAGTCATTGAATGCGCGACCTCAAATTTTATTTCGCTGGCAAGAAGGTAGGTTAACGTAAGAGGGTTCGACAAAGCCTTTCCGTTGGGAAATCCCTAATAAGCTGCGCTAAAGACTGTTAGCCTTCTCTTTAGTAGTTTCGCGAAGGTGGAGTCTAAAAAAATGTAACATCTGCCGACTCCTTTGCTCAGTGAACCCCGCATCTGAGGGTCGGGGCGTGAAGGCCTGTCGGCTTTGGAAATCTGACGATTACCTAAACCTAAAGGCTGCGAGTACCGATGCTCGAGACTTCGCCCCTTACTCCGATCCCGCCTCGAATGAAATGACAGTTTGGGCACACCATCCTGCCGAGAGATAGGCTAGTTTGCTCAAAGCATCTGGTATGAGAGCAACATCTTTCTCTCCCTCATGCACCGTCTTTTGTGTTTTTGGTCAAAGGGAGGAGCGTTAGCAAAGGAAGGAGGAAAGTGGAGGAGCTTTAGCGACGATGATAGCAACTATGATAGCGACGATGACGATAAAGGGAGAGCCCTTTGAGTTTGATCTTTCACTTCATTCAATCATAAAGAGCTCGATCATCAACTAATAGATAGAAATTATAACACGAGGATCATCAACACACCGGCTAATAAAAAGTACGTAAGGTATACGCCTTCCTATTCTCATGTCTTAAGAGATTTGTGCAACTTTTGTGGAATGAGATACTTAACCAACGCGCCTTACCTTTCAGGTTCCGATTTGAAAGCTTTAGGTCCAACAGAGGTAAAATCCTTTGACAAGAGCTTCCGATAATATGAATGATTTGGCAGCTTTCCCCAGTAAAGACATGCTGCCCTCGTCGCTTTTAGTAGCTTATTTTCGTAAGCTCCTCTCTCCGGTCGTCCTCCTTCACCGCTATGATCCCTTTATTCTCTCGTATATAAGGATTCGGCTTGCTTCCTCAATTGGTTATTGGCTGGACATTGAATGGCATTGACCGACTCTTGTCAATAGCAATAGGTTGTTTGGCAGCAAGCGACGAAAGATATGGCTTCTGGTTGTTTGTTGTGCCCGATAATATTAAGAGTTTCCGCGAATCCACACTAGCTAACTTTACACAGAAGGACTGCTTATTAGATTCCGGAATCTCCTATAACCATATTTTCCCCATCCCTGATGATTAAATGGATAGTTTAGCTAATTGATGTGCCACCCTCTTACCATTCTTATGAGTATCCGCATTCAATTAGAAACTTAAAAAGAATAAATTCTAGCTTGAATATCATCCACAATGTGTCCAATGCTAGGCTCGGGTCTTGTTGGAGCACGGCTCCCACATTGCACTGCCTGTCTCCACATCTATTCGGTAAAAGAAAGCTTCCAATGCTAGCTTCATTCCATAGTAGACAGCCCAGGCTTAGACAACTCCAGCATCCGTGGCGTGGAAATGACTCTTTGACATAGCTGAAAAGATGGTGCCAATTCAGTCCCTTAGTCCTACACCTAATCCAGATGCCTTAACCTCCTTTCAAAGAGCTCTATCACAATTGACTTTAAAGCAGTCATTCGAGGCAAAAGGGAAAGGAAGCTCAAACTATCTTCCCCCGAAAAGGAAATTTACTTCCTGAACGACAAGTGGCACCGCAGGCGAAGAGATAGCGTTCAATGAATCAGATAATTTCTTTTCATTAAATAACCTAAAAATTTTTTATATAGGTTGTCACGAGTCTAGTTGAGTCAAGATGCGTGTCGAGATGAGTTGAGTAAACCTTGTTCCAGTTCCTTCTGTCTTAGTTGCTTGTGTGCTTTACTCTATCTTAATGCTCGGATCACGAATTTCTCTTATCGATAATGAGTTATTCGCCTTCAGAAGTAAGGTCGGGTAGGAACGATAAGTGGGTGGGGTCATTGAGTTAGCCCAAGGGGGGAGCCATCCTCTCGGGAAAGGGACAGGAGCGCCTGGCGAAACCAGACTCTATCTATCCATTCTGCCTCAGATCCAATCTGACTGCACTGACGAAAGAACAATGTCCGCCCTGATCACCCATGTGACAGATGGTGACTCCTTCATCGCGTCCTTTGCTGAGGTAGAGTGCCTGAAAGAGAAAGAAGAGCTTACTAAGCCAAAAAGCTGAATATAGAGCCAAACATGCGGTTTTTTCTCGTCAAGCAGCAATCAAATCCTGGGAAAAAGGTAGGGTAGAATCGCCGAGTCGTCTAGCACCGTTCCCTGCCTCAACTCCACAATCACAATCATTTGTGAATAAAAAAGGTGGTTTGCTGCTGTCCCCGGCATTGGAAAGACCTGACAAAGAATCCTTATATCGGGAAATGTGCTATATGGAGGTTTTTTTTTATGATTGTTGACGTACTGACTCATGCTCAGGATCCGCTTATGGTGGTTCGGCTTGCTTCTCTGTTGGCATTTCCTAGACCCAAGACCTACTAATATTATAATACTGCATGCAGAATGGATAGCACAGGTCGGAGGGGAAGAAGAAGGGAAGAGTACAATGGAAGGGGCCTAGGAAGATGTTCAACAACCATCTCCTTTCCGTCCAGAATGTAGTGTAGAAAAGCAAAGAATCTTTCCTGCTTCAGAGCTATTCAGAGCTAATAGGATAGGTATTCTATTTGAAATAAGGGGGCTGCCCTAAGGTGGGATAGTGTGTCAGTAAACACGCAGTGGTTAAGGGCGTAGACCTCTAGACAGGACAGATTCAATTGTGGGTTCCACCCGCTTCCAGTCGAGTTTTATAGATTCCGATAGAGTCACCGCTCGCTTTTGCTTTTGACAAGATGCCCTAGTCCTTTTGGTAAGCGTAAGCATTTCGTAAGCAGAAAAAACTAGATATGAAACTCCCGGTATCAGTTACAATGCTCACTATTACGGATCCCACGACGACAGCTCCCGCTGAAGCAATTGTTGCTGCGGAGGTAGCTAAATTACCTATCCGCTATAGACGGAAAAGGCATGCTGTGGCGGACTTAAATAAACCTTAGTTGAAAAAAAAATTATTGGTGGACCAGAAAGAAATTATTGACCTTGATATAACCCTTTTTATACCGGAGTAAATGAAGACTCCTAGAATGGCACGCACGAAGAAGCCTACTCAGAGTAGGAATCCCGCACATTATAAAAAAAGTAAAATGGACCTGCAACTACCTTAGACTTTCTTTAAGGAAGATTGCAAATAAGAGCTGATCCTCTAATTGTAATAGTAAGATTAGGATCCCGACTCATCTGTCAATTTTAGGCATATAAGGTAAATACATAGATATAGGTAAACTTACGTATACTATACCTATACGGCTATCCTTTATCTTATGAAAAGGAAAACTACGGGATAGCTATGCCGCAGTCAAAAATACATATTTATGGATATGTACTAAGCCAGCTCTTTAGACTAAGGCATATCAAAAAATGGGGTTCGATATAGGGAGTCTTTGCTGTTTACTGTTTACTTTACCTTTACCCAGCTTAAAGAACTGTGCCATAAATTCATAAGAACTGCTATTTGTAGAGCTTCTATAGCTTCGAGCCCTTTAGTTCGTTATCAAGCAGCTTAGAGGGTGATCGCTGGCCACAAACTTGCAAGAGTCAGCTATTTGTTCACATTCAAGCATTCGTTCCCCACGTTCGAGCTAGTCGAATCAGTACTTATTGTTATACCGTTCGTGCCCCTCAGAGCCACTTAACTCGCTTTCAAGAAGAAAAATACTGCTTCCAATTAATAGACTGAAATGAAAACTTTGAAAGATGTTATGGAGGGTTTCAAATCGGTGCTGGAACTGCTACAATTGCTTTAGCTGGAGCAGCAGTCGGAATTGGAAAGATATTCAGTTCGTTGATCCATTCAGTAGCACGGAGTCCGGAATTGGATACTAAATTGTTTGGTTATGCCATTTTAGGCTTTGCTCTCACGGAAGCCATTGCCTTGTTTGCTCTTATGATGGCCTTTCTGATCTTCTTCGTATTCTGAGATTCGCTACCGTCAGTAGCCTTCCTCCCAAGGCGAGCGAAGTGACGTGAGGCGAGCGTCTGAGTGAGTTGAGTGAGGAAGTGAGGGCCCTGAGGAAGCGGAGGGAGCGAAAGCTGGACCGGGTTTCACTGTTGTGTTGGTTAATGCCCAACCACCTTCAAGAAGGCAAAGAAGTAAACTTAATAACCTTTTCCATTATCAGTAGCAGCAGTGGACGAATCGAGACAAGAAAAATACAGGTAGGAATCTGCTTATCTACTTGCCTTTCAACCTCAGAGCATTCAGTTCAGGTACCGCAGCGGTCGACGACTTGGCTGGGGCAGATCTTCACTCATTATCCTTCTTCGAACCTTTTGGTATGTATTGCCCCCTAACTATAGATCAGATCCAGCAGACGAGAAAGAAAATTCCGCACTGCTGCTGAGTCGTCGGACTTATCCACCAAGGGATTCGTGGAATTTCTGTGGATTGCGTTGGGGGAAATCTACCAAAGCTAGGCAGATAGATAGACTCCTTTCCCGCTGCTAAGGGAGAGCAAGAAAGATAAAAATTCTTGTTTTTGAACCAGCGCCCCCTTTTGGGTATGCAGGTACTAAGAGTCCTCTCACTACCAACCAGCAGACATCATCTGGCTGGGTCTTGCCGGTATCAACAACGATAAAAAAACTACCAAATGGAAACAGCAACTAACTATGGCTCTTGGTGGGCCCAGACAACGTCCTAGGCGTAGGGGAGATCGGAGCAACAGGTAACGCCTAGACGACGTTTTTCTTCCTGGGCTGCAGTAAGTAGATCGAGAGGTCGTTTCGCCCCTTGTCCCCGAATATGGGTAATATGTTCTCATACAATGTTGCTCCAATCTGACCTAGCTGGCGAGCGATCCCAGTTCGCGACAGAGAACAAGACAGCAAGCGAGCGTACCTTTGTTCGCTTCTTCTCCACCAAGCACGGAAGTTTAAGGATAACTGTAGGTCGGTGGCTACCTAAGGAAACTCCGATTCGATCCGCCCCCCGGCTGGGAGGCATCTACCTCATCCCGATCACAAGGAGGGGTTCACTATGATGGGGGGTACTTCTTTTTTTCCCTTCCGGAAAGAATGAAATGCATAGGGGACCATCCTTTTGTTGCGGCATGCTCCTCAGATTTACGGATTCACAGGGGGCCTCAGGCCCTACTTAGTAGACTGACAATGACAAAGGCTTGCGAAACTAAGTAGGGCCTTTTGAATTGAATCTTAAGTAGTCTATCAGTGGTGCAAAGCTAATTGCCCCTTTTCAGTAGGGGGCGAAAGGTTATACCTTAGAAAGTCAGCGAACAGCGGTTCTTCTATGTAGGTATGGCGTTCCCCCTTGACTCTCCTAACGTCGAGCTAAGTGATTTCGTAACCTTTTCGTAGCGTAGTAGAATGAAGGCTACGCACCGACGCTCTCTTTTCTATTAGCCTAAGCGTCTTCGCTAACTCGCTCGCCTACTATACCCTACTATACCACTTTTAGGGTAGGCTAGGCTAACTCAGCCGCTTACTTCTACTAATGTAGGGCTAAATAGCGCCTTTTCTTTTTAAAATAACCAATTTGAATTATTGCGAACCTATAGGTCCTTAGTAGCGTTGACAAAGAAGAACAGCCGGTTAAAAGACAACGTTTTTATTTATATATTAATTATATATATTTATATATATAATAATTAATAATAATTCAAATTTTAGGCCAGCTTGACAAGCTACCCTTCCTCTTGATCTGAGGTGCGAAGATCAAGATATTTTTTTTATGACTTCCATTCCACTTATCGATCCCGGCCCATAAAAGTGACCGACCAGGGCCCTATTGATGAATGAAAGGCTTTATGAGCCCTGTAAGCCCACACCTGTGTAGAGTGGATCGTTCAACACCTGCGGCACAAACCCATTTTTGACCTATTGGTCCTAGTATCATAGGCGACCGAACGGCCGCCCCCTAATTACTAGACCGACCTGCTATAATAATTCCATAAACACCTAGCGAAGATATGGCAAACAAATAAAGTAGCCCTATGTTCGGATCTGACAATACCATACCATAATCAAAAGGTACAACGGCCCGAGCGACCAGACTTAACATAAATGTAGCCACTGGAGCCATTCTAAAAAGGGAGAAATTTGCACTACTTGGTGAAATAGGTTCTTTTATAATCAATTTAAAACCATCTGCTAGAGGTTGTAACAATCCAAATGATCCCACTACATCAGGACCCTTTCGACGTTGCACAAAAGCCATTACTTTACGTTCAGCTAGCACTAAAAAGGCTACTCCTAGTAGAAGTGGTAGAATTATTCCAAGTATTTCAGCTGGAACTGCTATGTACATTTTCTATTTTCTATTCACTCATGATCTGGCCTAGTCGACCCGATCATGATATTTCACTCATGATCTGGCCTGGTCGACCCAATCATGATATTGAAGGATGGGACCTTTTCTCGAAAAAGAAAGGAGATTCTATTTCTTCTTCCAAGCCCTTCTTAGAAGATGCAGTCAGTAAGCTCTCACTTATCTTCTTCATTTACGAAAATAGATAGATAAGAAAAGATGTCAGCCTCTCTTTTCTCGCGGAACACTCACTTAATGGGGCTATTTGAATTGGAAGACAACGACAAAAGTGAAAGAAGGAGGTCTATTTCGTTGATCGATGTCAATGGACCAAGAAATCTGTCCTTTGCTGAAAGCTCATAGGGTAAGAAAAATGGAAAGGTAGGTTTTGTCAGTGATTAAATGGAAAGGTCAGCTGGAGCGAAAACCAATCAAACTCAGAAAGATAGGTAGATCGAGCGCGCTGAGGGAAATTCGAGAGATCCGGAGACATGGCCACTACTGGCCTACGGTCCTTGCAGATTACATAGCACATGCTAAGAGCTGCGATGCCTGCCAGAGGTATGCAGGAATCCAGCACAAGCCGGCTTCCGAGTTATACCCGATTATAAAGCCTTGGCCATTTCGAGGGTGGGCCATGGATATCATCGGAAAGATCTATCCCAGATCTTAAAGAGGTCATACTTTTATCCTAGTATAGTAGCTACGGCCCAGCCTTCTCCACCTTCTGCCCTGGGTAGAAGCCGAGCCTCCCCAGAATGTGACTTCTACGGAGGTAATAAGGGTCTGGTATATATTACTGCTATTCGTCCGCTTATGCAGTTCATGTAGTGAGTCAATTTGTGTCTGCTTCTACCGGTCCCCGTCGCGGCGTTAGGAGACATTCATTGGGTAATTCCAAGACCACACAGGCCATAGGTAACGGCTCTTATGCCTTGCCAGCAGAAAGAAATCCAGAGACCGTCCTCCCTATCGCCCGCCCAATGCTTACTATCGAGATTGGTTCGCCGGGCTTTACTCCCATTCCAAAGTTTCCGAATTAGCTTTAGAGATTGAGCAAGTGTAAAAAGTCTAGAGTGATCTGGTTTGCGCGGCTTTCGGGTTATGTCTACTAGAATAACAACCCGTAGTCTAGTTGAAACCCTCTTTTACAAGATTACAGACTAAAAGGACTCGCTTTCTTTCTGAATCCGCTTTCTCTATTGACATATAATAGTCTCGACTTGAGCGCTTCCTCGAAATAAAACGGCGAAGGAACGCCTTCTCTCTCGTGCTATGGCTTTGCTTCCTTATCTGGGGAGACGTGACTAAGCCTAAAAGGCGCTAGACGGCACTGTTGACGCCTTATTGTCTTTCCATAGGAACTCCTAAAGTATACTTATGCATTTGAGTCTGTTCAGTCGTGCCTATCCCCGAGAGTCACTCCTTCACTCACTTTATTTCCTTATTTCTGTGATTATGTGACACGTCTATCTTTGAAACTATTACCATTAGCTAAAAGACAAAGAGTAAATTAAAGGTAAGGTCTAACTAAACCGGCTCAGTACTATGACCCCGACTCTGTTTATCTATCCCTTTCCCGACTCTGTTAAGGAGGATCGCTAACCCAACTCTTTGAATCTCTGACTAAGCCTGTTCCTCGGGTACCGCTTGCTAATCGGCTAACGGAACTGGTAACCGTTGACTGCTTCTTCTCTTGTCTTTAACGAGTCACTCTAACTCTCTCCTCTGTCTACGCTCGTTCCTGTCCTTAAAAGAAGATCTCTCCGGTTGCTTCCTTCTCCTTGCTAAACTAGAAATGATCTCTTACGACTAGCATTGCGATTCACGCATCTCGCACAACCGTGCCTGAGATATTAGTGGTGAATACTCTTGTATACTAGCCGTCTCACAGGTTCTCGTTAGCAAGGATAGAGAGACAAAAGGATAGCTTCGAAAGTAGGTAGGCTAGGGAGATGCTCAAACCGGGGCTGGATCGAATTCCTGTAAGACTTCTATCCTTTTTCTCTTTCTTTCTTACTAGATTCCCCTGCCCCCTATATTCAATTAAAAGACTAGAAAACCTCTCTTGTGCGTCTACGTACCCGTCTTACCAATACTGATTAGCTTAAGACTGAAAATCTTAGTTAGATAGCATCTATTGTATTGTCTATCTTAATTCGCTTAAAGCCTTACTTTCAACTCGGCCTCCCGGTCAGTATATCCGAGTTCTACTTAAATAGTCTCGGTTTTCATATTCTTTATCTTTGATATGTGCGGTCCTCAATCGCCGGACGGCTGCCCTCCATCCCCTTGCTTCACGTGCGTGCCCTTCTTATCATTTGTTGGCTAGCCCTTTGTATTTCATGGCATGGCTACATGTGCCCTTTGGATTTGATGGCACTTCAACCGGGGGTCTTTTTTCATCCTTCGATGCTAACTCTGAACTCATGCTTCCACCTCCAGCTTAAGCACTTCTATCGATCAATTCTGGTTCAAGATTTGAAACTGACAGCCGAACCCAACGAGTGAAGTATACGTAAGGAGTCAGAAGAAAGCAATAAAAAAAGAAAGATTTCACGGCGATATCAATTCCGTCATATCTGAAAGAAATTCCTGAAATAAATAAAGAATTCTGTCACTTCAAGAAAGAAGGAAGGAATTCCATCAATAATTGCCAAATCCTAAATTCAGTCTTCACTGATAGATAGAAAGATAAATTCTGTAAAGCAAAGAAAAGAGAAGGCTTGAAATCAAATCCATCTTAATACGAAATTTTGAAATAAAAAATCTTTCCACTTCCAGCGCACCTCCTTTCCATGCTACTTCTTTCTTTTCCACTTCATGACCAGGAATTATAGGTCGGCATTTCTTTCATTCCATCAAGAAAGGCACCTCTGGACGTCTGCTTCAACTTCAAGCCGGGGGACCATGGATCAAGATTTCTGGTTCCCCTTCGATTTTCAACTTCGCAGTCTGCTACTATTAGAGGGATATGGATTTCTTTCCCCCGGATATCGATTTATCGGGAGTGCTACTCTTTCCATCAAAGCAATCACACCCTTAATTCACACTCATTCTGCTCCACTCACACCCGAAAGAAAGCTAGCTCATCTCTCAGACTGGATCCGGTCGTAGAGACTGATTGATCGGTCACCAACCTGCAAGACCAAGAATTTGAAGAAAGATCTCTGCTTAGGCTTAAAATCTCTCTACCTCTCAAAGTCACCACTCCGTCCAGGTGTGGAGGTCAGAATCCCATCCTATCCACCCGGGCCGTCGTCACCACCTTCTTTTGTCCGATCCTTCTCCTTTTGAATGATCGTCACGCTTCTCTTGAGATCGAGATCAGCTTCCCAAGTCAGAACTAGAAAGAATAGTAAATAGCACCGCTGATAGACTTCATATGAGAAAATGGGATGATTCCTCAGGCAGTGTAGCTTTGTCGGGGTGCACCTTTGGTAGCAGCGGCATCTCTCTTTCTCTCTGCAAATGCATCCCATTGAGACTTCTCCCCCTGGGCAGGATCTTCCAACCTTTCATTCATTTCTTGATCCATCAACCTGGGAGCGAAGCCCTTCATCTTTCTCTTTTTGCTACTAATAACTGGGCTTCCCTTCACCACAAGATGCAAAAGATTGGAAGAATCGCTTGAGAGACCGTCCGCCCAACCTGTCAGATATTCCTGGACTCGCTTTGAACCAAAAGAGATGCTGCTTGATCCGAGTATGCTACTTGCGTAGTAGATCCAGCCATATCAAAGCGTCTTTCCCACTTGAGAAAAGGAGTGATTTGCGCTCGTCCGATTGAGGGCCCTTCTCGCTTAGTGGAAAAAGTACTCAAATTGGCAATACGAACCTAATGGTTAGCTTTTGATGCCACCATACCATAGGGGCTCTAGCTTACGACTATCAAAAAGAAGGCGATAGGGAAAGGCACCGCTAGATCGACTTTCAAAGTCCGGCTGGATGGGAATGATTTCCGGGGAAGAAGCCCCGGCTGCCATGCCAGCTCGATCTAAGGTGGGAAGGGATCGAGACCTTTCTCGCGAAGATGGTCTTCTATAGTTTAAAAATCTCGACTTTAGAACAAAACTACTTTCTTTCTTCCATGCCGCCGTCGAAGGCCCGGCTTAAGACATTGACTTGGGTCTTGCAGCTGCCAACCTTCAAAGTAGGAGTTCGGGATCTTGTCATGAGCATGCTCCAGAGAAGGCTTTTTCCTTTATTTATCTACCCGTGACCGAGCGAGGATGATCTTCTTCATGATCGGCCAAGTCCGAAAGCTGCAAGAAAAGGGGGCCAGAGAGAAGGTCTTTTCATCACCTCCTTTGGCTCTTATTGGTTCTCTTCACGATGATTGGTCGGGGCCTTCGTTCCCTCTTTTAAGTAGAGAGATGTTCCCGCGGCGAAGAAGTGGAATGATCATCAGAAGGAGGTGAAGGGCTTAACAGCGCCTGGCGGGAATAAGAAAATAAGGAAATTGGGTCGGGTTTGGTCATTCATTCTTGCTTTTTTGGGATTGAAGGATAAATTACAAGCAAGTCGTGTTTGGAGCGAACGAATTACCTCCTTTGAAAAAGAATTTCTTTGGTTATGGCCGATACCTATTGTTGTCAATGAGAAGATCTACCCGGAAAGGGAAAACAAGATCGGATAGTTGGGCAGGCGCTCCCCTTTGGGTGTGGCTGTGTATGGATAGGCTAAGGCACCTTAGTGTGCAAGGGGCTAAGTCGTTCATTCAAGGACCGGAGCTTTCATCTGAATTCCCCTATGTTCGAGACCATTATTTCTTAGAGTCGTTGAAGGAAAAAAGCTGGATAGAGAGGCCGGGTAAATGGTCCAAGGGTCCTTGTCCAAAGGCGGCTAAGCCCTTTCCAGCAACGTGGAAGAGGAGAGCTTGCTCAGGGAATTCAAATGGGAGACTCTCGTTCGGATGACTGTCGGTATGATGATGTGCTTGATGCTAAAGCTGCCTATTCTCGCTGAGACTCTTGTCGAATCCAATCTTCTTTCTGGAGCACCTATATGAAAGGGAAATCCGGATGAGTAAAAAGGGGCCTTCCTAGTCCTTGAAGTTGTTAGAGTTCGGACTTATCGACTTGTGTAGTAATAGAAGCGATCTTCTTTACAGGCGCCTACCACCCCTAATTGATTAAAGAGAAGGGAGCCGCCCTAGTAGCATGAGACGACAGCCTTGCATAGGAGTAGTTCTGACTCCGAGAATAGAATCTTATCCCCGCCGACTAAGCCCGGACTCTTTCGCATCGCGCTAATTCAGTGCCAGCCGTTGGTGAAAGACCTGCATGGAGCCGAGCCCTTCTCACCTACCTGCTTTGGGGAGAGTTTGATCCGGACAAAACTAGTGGGTGTCGCCTCCTCGAAGCAGCTCCCTCTCGCCCCGATTGATGAAAAAGAAATAGAATTGGAAAAGTCCAAAGAAGACTTTGACCCCGTAAGCTAAACTGGGAATCTCGTACGAAACTGAGAATGTGATCATGACAGCACATCGAAAGAAAGTGGCTCGTGGCTTTCATATCTTGGTAAATAAGAGATCGATCCCGTAGTTCAATCCTGGGAAGGGTCAAAAAGTGTATCCACCCGGTCCGGGGAAGGTGTGTTCAATCCTCTCACGTTCTTGGTCAAGTAATGGCTCTAGCTTCATTCTCGCTTTGGGATCATCTCGCCTTCGTGGGTCTCCGCTTTCCAGCTGCGGAAAGCTTCACTCCTTTCACTGAATGAAGACCAAGGAAAGAACTTCAAATGTTGAACCATTTGGAAAGAACTTCAAATGTTGAACCATTTAGCTATGGATGCTTAGCGGGGGTTGAGAGATCCCTTGTCGCCGACAAAGAAAAGAAGGTAGAACCAATGGGCCCTTAGTCCGCCCCTTATGTAGTACATAGAGGCGTCGCGAAGGAGTGAAGAATGCCCCTTTCCTCCCGGAAGAACTGGACGACCAAATACAAGCACTGACTTCAAAAAAGAGATAGCCTGCCTCTCTCTCCTTTCTTGCAGCTTACGAACCCCCCGAAAACAAGATTGACGCAGAAAGGTAGCGAACTCTTTTTGCTCAATAGCTAAATAAAGAGAAAGCAAACCACCCGAAGAGGAATGAAAGCTTCAAATCGAGTTCTCTCTAGTAAAGAAGTGGATTTCCTGAAATGAAAATAAGGAAAGGCAAGAAAAAAGTACAGAGGTCTTGCGAGGCGGTCGTTGGGATCGAATCTTCCTGGCAGCGGGCGAGAAGACCTCAGTTGGAGACGGGGCGGCTTTCTCTATTTCACGAAGATGTCATTTTCAAGATAGGATTTTTGGTTGTAAATCAATGTGAGTAGCCCTACTTTCCCCACTTTCAGCTATCCTTTTTCTGCCTTCCACTTTCGAGAGCTAGACCAGACTTCCTTATCTGGCTTCCAGTCTACTAAGGACAGCTGGCTCAGACACTGGCTTTGAGTT